ACATTTTCTTATAGATCAGACAAAGTAATTGAAGTTAACCCGGACAGAATAATGGAAGTCTCATGCATATATATTATTATTATGTGATAAAATGTGATAAATCACAAAATTGATAAATAAGATAATAATATAGGGATTACCAAATTGGATGGGAATTCTTTGAAATTCGAAAATATGGAACAATACTTATTTCGGATGAGCCAAGCCAATAAATCGGATGAACTGCAAAAATTCTGTATCATGAATTATGTAACGTGCACATCAACATCAATTATATGGCCACAAAAAAGAAAAAGTAACATCCAAAGATATGAAAAAAAAAATGAAAATCTCAAAAAAATACTAAAGAATTGGGATCTATTCTATTTATGTAATCCATCTAAAATGACTTTTTACTATTCCTGCTCCACCTCTAAACTAGCTTAGACTAGACTTTTTGGTCTTTCGACCAACCAATTTAACCATATGGAAATATTCACATTTTTTAGATAGCAGAAAAAAGGGAAAAAAAATCCAATAAAATAATTCATCTATATATAGAGAGAGAGGATATACCTAAAAATGGATCTATTCTTTAAGTCTTTAAGCATCTAGGAAGAATATATCTATAGATACCTAAATAGATAAAATAAATAGATAAAATAAATATATATAAAATAAATATATATAATAATTTAGAGCACAAATGGGTATGTATCTATTCCCCCTATTTTTTTAAATAGGGGGAATAGATACTCATACAAATGAATCATATGCCAGGAACCAGATTTGAACTGGTGACACGAGGATTTTCAGTCCTCTGCTCTACCAACTGAGCTATCCCGACCACTCTTGACGCATCAGCCTCATTTTTATTTTAAAAGATTACTGGAGTATATGTCAATGAATCTATGTCAACTAAGTCCAAAAAGACAAAAAATAAAATTTTGTAAGTAAGTTTTAGTAGTAGTAATTATATTATTATTATTTTGTATTGTTAATCACGCATATGAGGACGATTCCTTGCTCAAAAATAAGATATTTATTTGTATGTTTATTGTTTATAATTATTTATTTGTATGTTTATAATTAAATAATAAATTATACGTGTTTAACATTCACATATATATCAAAACTTATGACTTGTAATTAGGATAAGAAAAAGATAAAAATTCCAATTTATTTGTGAAAGAATAAACAGAATAAAACACATAACATAAATAATGAATTAAAAATAGAGAGGATATAGGAAAAAAATTAAAAAGTTAAACAGGTCCTTTGGGGATAGAGGGACTTGAACCCTCACGATTTCTAAAGTCGACGGATTTTCCTCTAACTATAAATTTCATTGTTGTCGGTATTGACATGTAGAATAGGACTCTATCTTTGTTCTCGTCTAATTGATCAGTTCCTCAAAGGATCTATCAGATTATGATGGAGTGAATGATTTGATCAATGAATATTTCGTCTTTTCTTCCACTTTATTAAACTTGGAATTGATTTACATCTTTCATTTTAAAATATTTTTCTCACAAACGGAGATTTGAAGTCTTCATTAATCAATTGAAATAGTATTTCAGTATATATATCCATAGGTTTATCTTTGATTCATTCCTAGAATTTTGATGGAAGGATTCCTTTCCTAATGCAAAAGGAAAAGTCGTCAACTCCATTTGTTAGAACAGCTTCCATTGAGTCTCTGCACCTATCCTTTTTGATTATAACTTTCTGTTTCTTTCTTTGTTTACGGAAAACAGGATTTGGCTCAGGATTACCCATTGTGAATTCCAGGGTTTCTCTGAATTTGAAAGTTCTCACTTGGTAAGTTTCCATACCAAGACTCAATCCAATTAAGTCCGTAGCGTCTACCTATTTCGCCATATCCCCCTTTTTTATTTGAAAAATGAAAATCTCATTCGAATACTTTTTTATTTATATTTTGAATTCTGAACATTATGCCGGAACTTTTGAATTTATTAAATAGGGATTCTTATATTGAAAAATGTTTGTTCCTATTTTATTTTATTGATTTTATTTCATCTATATTGGATACCATTCTATTATTTGTATTTGGTTGAATCAGAAATGATTCTATTATGTATTTATTCGCAATTCAATATACACAGATATATACCACATATCTATCTATATTCTATGCCCTTACTTCTATTATGTTTTCATGCAATTTGTAATACTCGAATGGTCGATTCTTTATATATTTCCGAATGAAAACGTGGGAATCTTTGATTATGATCTGAGTTAGTCTTTTCTATTTCTTTCATTTTAAAATTCAAATAAAAATTTATAAGAATATAATTCAAAAAAATTTAAATATCTAACAATAAAATATGTAATAATTAAATATCTTATAATTCTTTCTTAAGTAATTAAGTAATATTAATTACTGTTTACTTTAACTTAATTATTACATTAGTATAGTATAGATTATAGAATTCTAAATTCTAAAAATTAGAATATTCAATTTCGAATTCGAAATACTATTACTAAATACTATATACAA